GAGAAGCAAAAGTGTTAGCTCAACATATATGTATGTCTGTTTTCAAAGCACGAAGAGTAATTGATCAGATTCGCGGACGTTCTTATGAAGAAACACTCATGATATTGGAACTAATGCCTTATAGGGCATCTTATCCAATTTTAAAATTAGTTTATTCTGCAGCAGCAAATGCTAGTCATAATATGGGTTTGAATGAAGCTGATTTATTTATTAGTAAAGCTGAAGTCAATAGAGGTGCTATTGTGAAAAAGTTAAGACCCCGGGCTCGAGGGCGTAGTTATCTGATAAAAAAAACCACTTGTCATATAAAGATTTTTTTAAAAGAAAAATCTAAATTTTAGATTCCTATTTAGAAAAAAAATGGATGGAAAAAGAATAGAAAAATATGGGACAAAAAATAAATCCACTTGGTTTCAGACTTGGAACAACTCAAAGTCATCATTCTTTTTGGTTCGCAAAACCAAAGAATTTTTCCAAGGGTCTACAAGAAGATGAAAGAATACGGAATTGTATTAAGGACTATGTAAAAAAAAATAAGAGAATATCCTCAGGTTTCGAAGGAATTGCTTATATAGTAATTCAAAAAAGAATAGATTTGATTCAGGTCATAATCTATATTGGATTTCCCAATTTATTAATAGAAGGACGAACACGGGGAATCGAAGAATTACAGATGAATGTACAAAAAGAATTTCATTCTGTAAACCGGAGACTCAACATTGCTATCACAAGAATTGAAAAGCCTTATGGACAACCTAATATTCTTGCAGAATATATAGCTTTACAATTAAAAAATAGAGTCTCATTTCGAAAGGCAATGAAAAAAGCTATTGAATTAACTGAACAAACGGGTACAAAAGGGATTCAAGTGCAAATTGCAGGGCGTATCGACGGAAAAGAGATTGCACGTGTCGAATGGATCAGAGAAGGCAGGGTTCCCTTACAAACAATTCGCGCTAAAATTGATCACTGTTCCCATACAATTAGAACTATCTATGGAGTCTTAGGCATAAAAATTTGGATATTTGTAAACCAAGAATAAGAAAAGAAAAAAGAAGAAGAATGGACCTTTATTTATTTCGCCATTCTGGTCATCGATAGAAAAAATTTATAAACTCTTTTCTTCTTTTTCTTTTTTTTCTTAATCAAAGAAAAACGAACAATTCTAATTCTATAAGGTTGAATAAAAATTTGATTTACCCTTTATTTAATTTAGATTTTAGTATAATTGCTATGCTCAGTGTGTGACTCGTTAGTTTTTTCTTTAGAATTGAGATTGAACAAAACAGGCTAACCCCACTATAAACTTAGTAACTATCAAAACTAAAGAAACTCAAAACTAATAACCAACTTATTGCTTCGTATTGTCGAGATCCCAAGAAACAGTCACTATATGACTGAATCGATCATATAGTTGTAGCATTGTAGCAACTGAAATTCTTTTCATAAAAAAGAAATCTGATTATGAATTGTGAAAAAAAAGGGATGTGGAAAAATGGAAGGATGATAGAAAGAGAGAATAAAGATCTCAATGATATATGATTCCCATATGTATGGTTTATGAAAAATTACCCCATAAAAAAGGCAGTGTTATAAAGCATCAACATCAATATAAAATAAAAATACAAAATATACAATTACAATACAATAGAATAAGAAATATACAAAGAAAAAATAGAAAGAAGTATAGAAACATATAATAAAATAGAATAAATAAAATAATAAAATAGAATAAATAATAAATAAAATAAAAGAAATTCAAATAAGAATATAAAGAATAGAAAATAGAGAATAATTTAATCGAGCTTCGGGTTAAGAAAAACTGAGGAGATTGACTCGGAAACAAATAAGAGATTTTGTTGAGAGCTCCATTGCAGAGTTCAGGCCTAAACATTAATGGAGAAGCTATGGGAACGATGGAACCTGTGACTACATAGGATTTTCTTGAAAACGAATCAATCCTAATGATTCATTGGGTAGGATGGCGAAATGAACCAAGAAAAAATGGATTTCTTCTGAATGGTCATGGATTGATCCTACAAATGAAGGAGGAAAGAGTCAATATTCGCCCGCGAAACCTTTCTTTATTTTTAATTTTTCTTTCATTTAAGGATTTTCTTTATTGGTGTGATTCAATTTCAATAGAGGTAAAGTCAAATACTTTAGAAATCTTGATAAAAGAAAGAAGCATTATATATAAACAAACACACCTAGTTATCTAGTTAGTTATATATAAAGTTACCTATGTAACAAATTCAATATAAAAAAGATTAGTATATTCTTTCTTTTCATTTTGATAGAATGAAATACATAAATACATGTGTATATTTAAGATTCTTGAATCATTTCATTCGCGAGGAGCTGGATGAGAAGAAACTCTCATGTCCGGCTCTGCAGTAGAGATGGAATTCAGAAACAACCATCAACTATAACCCCAAAAGAACCAGATTTCGTAAACAACATAGAGGTAGAATGAAGGGAATATCTTGCCGAGGCAATCATATTTGTTTTGGCAGATATGCTCTTCAGGCACTTGAACCTGCTTGGATCACAGCTAGACAAATAGAAGCAGGGCGAAGAGCAATGACACGATATGCACGTCGTGGTGGAAAGATATGGGTACGTATCTTTCCCGACAAACCTGTTACTGTAAGACCTACAGAAACACGTATGGGTTCGGGCAAGGGATCCCCCGAATATTGGGTATCCGTTGTTAAACCGGGCCGAATACTTTATGAAATGAGTGGAGTTTCAGAAACTGTAGCCAAAACTGCTATGGAAATAGCTGCATGCAAAATGCCTATACGAACTCAATTTGTTATTTCAGGATAGGTAAACAAAAGTAAAAGAAGAAGGAAGGAGTATTGAGAATGAAAAAACAACCACAGATTTCTTTATCTCTGGACAGACAATATCTCTTTTTTCCATTATCCCTTGCATTGAAATAAGAGATTCAAATAAAAATGATATGATTCAACCTCAGACCCTTTTGAATGTAGCGGATAACAGTGGAGCTCAAGAATTGATGTGTATTCGAATCATAGGAACTGGTAATCACCGATATGCTCATATTGGCGATGTTATTGTTGCTGTAATCAAAGAAGCAGTGCCCAACATGCCTCTAGAAAGATCAGAAATAATTAGAGCTGTGATTGTACGCACGTGTAAAGAACTCAAACGTGACAACGGCATGATAATACGATATGATGACAATGCAGCGGTTATCATTGATCAAGAGGGAAATCCAAAAGGAACTCGAATTTTTGGTGCGATTGCTCGGGAATTGCGACAGTTGAATTTTACTAAAATAGTTTCATTAGCGCCCGAAGTCTTATAGATGAAGATAGGATATATCCTATCTATTCTATATATAGAAAATAGAATATTCAAATATGTGAAATAGATCCGATTAATAGATTGTGTCTCATGCATATATTTGAGATTTAGAATAATCTTTTAGAATTTAAGAATTTCAAAAAAAAATTCAATAAAAAATAAAACAAAAAAGAAGCATGTTGATTATATCAAAATGAGGAGGCACCAATAACTATAGTTCGTCATGGGTAGGGACATTATTGCCGATATAATAACTTCTATAAGAAATGCTGACATAGATCAAAAGGGAAGAGTTCAAATAGTATCTACTAATATCACTAAAAACATTGTGAAAATACTTTTACGAGAAGGTTTTATTGAGAACGTTCGAAAACATCAAGAAAGTAAAAAAGATTTCTTGGTTTTAACCTTACGACATAGAAAGACTAGGAAAGGTAATAAAATGATTTTAAAGCGTATAAGCCGACCCGGTCTACGAATCTATTCCAACTATCAACGAATTCCTAAGATTTTAGGTGGAATGGGGATTGTAATTCTTTCTACTTCTCGAGGTATAATGACAGATCGAGAAGCTCGACTAGAAAAAATTGGAGGAGAGATTTTGTGTTATATATGGTGATTCTCCCGGGGTACCCTAATTTTCTCTCGAACTTACTATTTGTAAAATAGAGAGGAGAAGTGAATTATAGAACTCTTCCTCTATTAGTTGATACTTAAAGGGGGTTCCCTGGAATGAAAGAACAAAAATTGATTCATGAGGGTTTAATTACTGAATCACTTCCCAACGGTATGTTCCGAGTTCGGTTAGATAATGAAGATCTAATTCTAGGTTATATTTCAGGGAGAATCCGGCGCAGTTTTATACGTATACTACCCGGAGATAGAGTCAAAATCGAAATGAGTCGTTATGATTCAACCAGGGGACGTATAATTTATAGACTTCGCAAAAAAGATTCGAACGATTAGATCATTCTTTTAAACATCCTTTTTGTAGGGATATAATTCGAAGTTCAAAAATGCAATAAACTGATTCTTGTTTCCAAAAAAAAATAGATTCAGAATGAAAGTAAGGAATGATAAATATGAAAATAAGGGCTTCTGTTCGTAAAATTTGTGAAAAATGTCGCTTGATTCGTAGGCGGGGGCGAATTATAGTCATTTGTTCCAATCCGAGACATAAACAGAGACAGGGGTAATCCTTCTCAAGTTCTAAATCAAGTACTTTTTCAAACCCATGTACATGTAAAAAGAAAGAAGAAAGGATTCGTTTTCATATGAAATGGATATCCCCGTATCTTTCTGTAGATTTCTGATTCTTCTTTCTTTTTCTTTTATTCTTATGAATATGATCTAATAAAATATGACAAAACCTATAGCAAAAATTGGTTTACGTAAGAATGCACGTATTGGTTCAAATAAGAATGAACGTAGAATACCAAAAGGAGTTATTCATGTTCAAGCGAGTTTCAACAATACTATTGTAACTGTTACAGACGTACGAGGTCGGGTGGTTTCTTGGGCTTCCGCAGGTACTTCTGGATTCAGAGGCACAAGAAAAGGAACACCCTATGCTGCTCAAGCCGCGGCATTTAACGCGATTCGTACATTAGTTGATCAGGGTATGCAACGAGCAGAAGTTATGATAAAAGGTCCAGGTCTCGGAAGAGATGCGGCATTACGAGCCATTCGTAGAAATGGGATGCTATTAAGTTTCGTACGTGATGTAACACCCATGCCGCATAATGGATGTCGCCCCCCTAAAAAAAGACGTGTGTAGAAATAAGAATTTAAGAGATTCCAAGAGAAATAAATGATTCAATGATCTGATCCAATAATCATAAAGAAAAGAAAAATAATAGTATGGTTCGAGAAGAAGTAGCAGGATCCACTCGAACACTACAGTGGAAATGTGTTGAATCAAGAGTAGACAGCAAGCGTCTTTATTATGGTCGTTTTGTTCTGTCCCCGCTTATGAAAGGCCAAGCTTATACTATAGGTATTGCTATGCGAAGGGCTTTACTTGGAGAAATAGAAGGAACATATATCACACGTGCAAAATCTGAAAATGTGCTGCATGAATATTCTACGATAGCGGGTATTGAAGAATCAGTACATGAGATTTTAATAAATTTGAAAGAGATTGTATTGAGAAGTAATCTCTATGGAGTTAGGGACGCATCCATTTGCGTCAGGGGTCCCAAATACATAACAGCTCAAGATATCATCTCACCACCTTCTGTAGAAATAGTTGACACGACACAGCATATAGCTAACCTGACAGAACCAATTGATTTGTGTATTGAATTACAAATCAAGAGAGATCGCGGATATCGTATGAAATCCACAAATGACTCTCACGATGGAAGTTATCCTATAGATATTGTATCTATGCCTGTTCGAAATGCGAATCATAGTATTCATTCTTATGGGAATGGGAATGAAAAACAAGAGATACTCTTTCTAGAAATATGGACGAATGGAAGTTTAACTCCTAAAGAAGCACTTTATGAAGCTTCTCGTAATTTGATTGATTTATTGATTCCTTTTCTACATGCAGAGGAAGAGGACATGAATTTCAAGGAAAATGAAAACAGATGGAATCTACCCCTTTTTTCCTTTCAAGACAGATTCACTAATCTTAAGAAAAACAAAAAAGGAATTCCATTGACATGTATTTTTATTGACCAATCAGAATTGTCTTCCAGGACCTATAATTGTCTCAAAAGGTCCAATATACATACATTATTGGACCTTTTGAGTCACAGTCAAGAAGATCTTATGAAAATGGAAGATTTTCGCATAGAAGATGTAAAACAGATATTGGGCACTCTACAGAAGCATTTTGCAATCAATTTACCTAAGAAAAAGTTTTCATTTTAAATCCATTGGACTTTTTTTTTTCATTTTTTAGTTTTTAGAAATAAAAAAGAATAGAATGAGTTTTGAATCTTCGACACGGTCCATATATTTGCAGAATAGATCATAATAAGATAGATGTATCTAGGGAAGATCCAGAAGGGGATCTTCCTTAGATACCTATGTCGTGGTATTTAACGGTTTAATCAATTTGAAAAAGACCTAAAGTTAGGGATTTCTCAATAGGTAAAGTTGCTCCAATACCTAACCAAAGAGCTACTGCGGTACCGATCAAAAAGACTGTTGTAGCTACTGGACGACGAAATGGATTTTGGAATTTATTGACATTCTCCAAAAAAGGTACTGTCAATAATCCTATTGGTACTGAAACCATTAAAAGAACACCCAATAACTTATTGGGTACTGTGCGAAGTATTTGAAATACGGGAAAAAAGTACCATTCGGGTAATATTTCCAACGGAGTTGCAAACGGATCCGCCGGTTCACCGATCATTGACGGCTCTAGAACTGCTAAGCCCACAGTACATGCAATAGTGCCTAAAATTACTACTGGAAAAATATATAAAAGATCATTGGGCCATGCAGGTTCTCCGTAATAATTATGTCCCATCCCTTTAGCCAATTTAGCTCTTAATACAGGATCATTCAAATCAGGTTTCTTTGTTATTTGGATAGGTGAATTATTGTAGATCCATCCCCCAAAGGAACCGGACATGATAATTTTTTATCATCCGGCTCGAGCAAGAATCAAAAGAATTACAGAAATAGATCCATAGAACATAAATAGGTCCTAGGTCCATAGAATATCTATATTTCCATATTTCATACATATCTACATATATAATGTAGAATGACTCTATGTAAGAAAAGATTTCTCAAATTCCATTTCCCCAAGTTGCAACGATTCATTGTAAAGAATTCAGTTCTGGCAACAAGGAAATGCTCAATATCCAAGTAGGCTTACAAATTCGATCATGATCAAGTGCTTTTTGGATTGTCTCATTCATGTCTTTTGGTTGGTTTTTATCCCCACAACATCTCGATTGTGTTACATACAAAAATACAAAGTTTTTACTTGTTACTAATAAAGTCTAGCCCCTGTGCTTCCTTAGATCCCTTATTTAACTCCGATAGTATCATAGATCAGGGTCGATGCAGAGGAAATGAATGCATCTACATACTATAAAAAACTTACTAAGATTACTATCAAATTCATACGAAATACTAATACTAGCAATTAATTATAAGAAAATTACTAAAAAAAAAAAAAGAAAAATTAAACAAAGTGGAATAAATAGAACATTGGATTCCACATCACTTATTCTAGGGATCTTACGGAGCCTGTTCATGCATGACATGATTCGGGTATGATCATAGAAAATATTCTCCTCAAGCGAACCGGCCTATCCTATGCTACATAAAGGGACTTGCGTGATGGTTGGATGCGGAGACACATTGGGTTGTGAATTCCAACGTGGCGGATAAAATCATATATCTGCATGGACCAATCAATAGTTCAAGTCACACACTCCCATAATCCATCCTCTTTTAGGAAAATATACTTCAACTATTTGATTCGTATCAAATAAACAATACTTCAGAGTTGAATAGAAGTATCCAAATAACATGCCTTATTTTTCAATAATCCATATTTGTAGCAATGAAAAACTCTTGTTCCTCCCCGATATGATAAATTACAAATATCTATGATCTGCCTTCTCTATAAAGGACCCGAAATACCTTGCTTACGTATCATTGAAAAGTGCATTAACATAAATACGGCAGTAAGAAGAGGCAATACAAAAGTATGTAAACTATAAAAACGAGTCAAAGTGGATTGGCCCACACTAGCACTTCCACGTAATAATTCTACCAAAGGTGATCCTATTATAGGAATAGCTTCAGGCACGCCTGTTACAATTTTTACTGCCCAATAGCCAATTTGGTCCCGAGGTAAGGAATAACCAGTTACGCCAAAAGATGCGGTCAATACAGCCAGAACCACCCCTGTAACCCAAGTTAATTCGCGGGGTTTTTTAAACCCACCCGTAAGATACACACGAAATACGTGCAAGATCATCATTAGAACCATCATACTTGCTGACCATCGATGAACTGATCGAATTAACCAACCAAAGTTGGCCTCAGTCATTATGTATTGAACAGAGGAAAAAGCCTCTGTAACAGTTGGACGATAGTAAAAGGTCATAGCAAAACCCGTAGCTACTTGTACTAAAAAACAAGTAAGTGTAATTCCCCCTAGACAATAAAATATGTTGACATGAGGAGGAACATATTTACTAGTTATATCATCTGCAATCGCTTGAATCTCGAGACGTTCCTCGAACCAATCATATACTTTATTGAGATAGGTAACCCAAGAAAGACTCCCCCTCTGAGAGCCGTATATGAGAATTTCATCTCGTACGGCTCAAGCCGAAACACACAAATACTAGTTTCAACGGATATGGAATAGAGAGTTTAAAACTTCTTGTGGCTTAGCCGCTTGACTCGATTTGACCAAAAGATACGAAGTAAGAAAAATCCGGAATCTCTTCTTTGTGATGATAATGCCAAGAAATACAATCTCAAGTTGGCTCATCCATCTTTCTTTATGTTAATCCTGACAGGCCTCTTGAATCTTCTCTTCCCTATCTTTTTTTTTTATAGGAATTCTCTTGTTGAGACCCTATGAATCAATTGAAACCTCAGATTCATACTAAAACCACGATGATTTAAGAAAACCAAAGCTAAACTCAAAGGTTTTCTGAGTAAAAACCATTTGATCATCACTTTTTTAATGAATGTAATAACTCAAAAAAATCTAGAGAAAGAGATTTCTTTCGGTCAAAAGAAGTATGAAGGAAAAAATTGTTTGATTTATAAAAGACCTATTTCCATTTTTTTAATCCGGTTGCGAGGTCTGAATAATAGGTATGAATCATAGTTCAAATATTTCTTTTCTTGATCTATTCTATATAGTCCGTGCTCCAGAGACTAGAATAAATATCTGACGAGGTAGAATCATCTTGATAGAGATGACAGGTCCATTCTCTGTATTATCAATAGGATCAATTATAACAAGTCACACGCTCATATTCCGGAAATGAAATATCGAAACAAATAAATTTCACGATCGAACTGCCAGAATGGTCTATAAATCCAAGTCTTAGGTAATCTTAAGTTGAAGTATTAAGTATTTTAAGCATTAAGTAAGTATAAGTAAAATAATCTTTTTTGATTGAAAAACTAAGACTTCATAGTTTTTATGAACTAATTAATTGAAATTCCATCCAGTAAAACAGATGAATTATAAATTTCTAAAATAATAGATAGAAATATTGCAAATAGAGCCATTGCAACTCCCATAAGTGGTGTAGTCCCCCACCCTGGAGCTACTTTTCCATATTCCGAATTCAATGGTTTCAATAAACTCCCTACGCCAGTTCGTCTTGGCCCAGATCTAGAACTACTCTCAACGGTTTTTGTAGCCATAAATCCTCTTTTATCATGGGTTGAAATCTGTTGACTTTGTATACCATTCCGTTGTAGTTGTAAATAAACGACATTATCGTGATCCTTTGTGATCTTGAAATTATCGAAAAAATGGAAACAGCAACCCTAGTCGCCATCTCCATATCCGGTTTACTTGTAAGCTTTACTGGGTATGCCTTATATACCGCTTTTGGGCAACCCTCTCAAAAATTAAGAGATCCCTTCGAAGAACATGGGGACTAGTTGAAGTAATGAGCCCCCAATATTAATAGAGGGGCTCATTATTTCAATG